AATGGAAAATAACTTATTTCATTTGAAATAGGCTGTTTTCATTATATATTTATTAAATATCATTTGTTTATGTTAATAATTTTTTATTATTTAATTTAATTATTATTTTAATTATTAATTTATTTTTTTTTGTTATTTATATTTTATTTTATATTGTTTAATATATATATATAGTGAAGTTAAAATTTTTTAATTAAATTTAATGAACTTATTTCATTTGAAATAGGCTGTTTTCATCCAATTTTTTTTAATGAAAAACTGTAATTATTTAGGGGATAATTGCAGCTTAGGGAGCTAGTACTATTTAGTGGTTTAGTATAATATATTTTATACTTTATACTTGTTTAATTAAAAATAGTTATTTAATGTTTATAATTGTTTAGTTGATAGGTTGTGATTTTATAGTATTTAATAAATATAAAAGTTTTATTAAGATTATATGCTCATTAAATACCATTTGTTTATGTTAATAACTTTTTATTATTTAATTTAATTATTATTTCAATTATTAATTCATTTTTTTTTGTTATTTATATTTTATTTTATATTATTTAAGATATATATATATTGAAATTAAAATTTTTTAATTAAATTTAATGAACTTATTTCATTTGAAATAGGCTGTTTTCATTTAATTTTTTTTAATGGGAAACTGTAATTATTTAGGGGATAATTACGGTTCAGGGAGCTAGTGCTATTTAATAGTTTGGTATGTTATTTTTTATATTTTATACTTATTTAATTAAAAATAGTTATTTAATGTTTATAATTGTTTAATTAATAGACTGTGAGTTTATTATATTTAATAAATATGAAAGTTTTATTTTGGCTTTGTATTTTATTATTGATTTATTTTATATGTAAGTTTTTGCGAGTGTTTTTATTTATTTAAATAGTAGGTAAATTATATTTATATTCTCAGTAAATAGGTTTGTTAATCAAGGAAACTTGGAAATAGTAATTTCATGTAGTATTGGCTAAATTTGTGCCAGCAGCCGCGGTTATACAAATAATGCAAGTAAAATTTGATCAGTGTGAGTTAAATTATTTATATTATTTTAAAATAAAATTGAATTTATTAGGTGAAATTTTAAATTTGAATATTTTTAAATATAGTTTTGATTTTGAAGCTTGTAAATTTTAGATAAAAACTAGGATTAGATACCCTATTATTTAAAATGTAATTTTAAACACTTAGGTAGTAGTAGTTATGTTCTTGAAACTTAAAAAATTTGGCGGTATTTTAGTCTATTCAGAGGAACCTGTCCTGTAATTGATAATCCACGATGAACCTTACTTAATTTTGTTTTTCAGTTTATATACCGTCGTTATCAGAATATTTTATTAGAAAAATAATTTTCAATAATTTTTATATTAATTTATATCAGATCAAGGTGTAGCTTATGATTAAGTAGAGATGGGTTACAATAAATTTATTTAGACGGATCTAATTTTGAAATATTTTAGTTAAGGTGGATTTGATAGTAAAATTTTAAAGATTATAAGTTTGATTTTAGCTCTAGAATATGCACACATCGCCCGTCGCTCTTGCTATTAAGGTAAGATAAGTCGTAACATAGTAGATGTACCGGAAGGTGTATCTAGAATGACAATTTAAAGCTTGTTAAGTAAAGCATTTCATTTACATTGAAAAGGTTGTTGTGCAAATCAATATAAGTTGAATTAATATTTGTTTATTATTTTTTTTTGTTTTGTAATTAAATTATTAAAAATAATTATATGATTGAATGTTTTAGTAGTTTTTAATGAAAAAATAATATTAATAATAGTTAATTTAGTATTGTAAAAGATAACTGAAATATTCTGAAAAATTTTTATGGAAAAAGAAAATTTGATTTATTGTACCTTGTGTATCAGGGTTTATTAAATAATTAATAATTATTTATTAATCTCGATTTTATAAGAGTTAATAATTTATGAAAGTTAATGTGTCAAAATTATTTTTAATAAATTGTTGGAAATGAGATGTTATTCGTTTATAAAGGTATCTAGTTTTTTTAGAAATAAATTTAATTTACAAATTTTTAATTTTTTGGTTATTTATTTAATTGAAAAATTTATTAATTTGAATACCTTAAGGGATAAGCTTTGGGGTAAATTATTAAAAATTAATATTAATGATGTAAAAATGTATGCTTAGAATTAGCAACCATTGGTAATTTTGTTATAAATTATTTTATTATTTATATTATTTATTATATTTTGATTATTTATAAAAATTTCTTTGTTAATAAAATATAAAGAGAAATAATGGTAGAATTAGTATATTTTAATGTATAGGTAATTTTATATGATAAGTTTATATAAAGAACTCGGCAAAAATTTTACCCGCCTGTTTAACAAAAACATGTCTTTTTGAGTTATTTTTAAAGTCTGACCTGCCCACTGAAATTTTAAATGGCCGCAGTATCCTAACTGTGCAAAGGTAGCATAATCAATAGTCTTTTAATTGAAGGCTGGTATGAACGGTTGGACGAGGTATAAGCTGTTTCATATAAATTTATAGTAGAATTTTATATTTTAGTTAAAAAGCTAAAATACTGTTAAAAGACGAGAAGACCCTATAAATCTTTATATTTTATATAATTTAAGTTTTTTGGATTTATTTTATTTTTATTATATAAAATATTTTGTTGGGGTGATGTTAAAATTTGATAAACTTTTAATTTTTAGAATCATTAATTTATGAGTTATTGATCCATTAATAGTGATTATAAGATTAAGTTACTTTAGGGATAACAGCGTAATTTTTTTGGAGAGTTCATATCGATAAAAAAGTTTGCGACCTCGATGTTGGATTAAGATATAATTTTAGGTGTAGCCGCTTAAATGTTAAGTCTGTTCGACTTTTAAATTCTTACATGATCTGAGTTCAGACCGGCGTGAGCCAGGTTGGTTTCTATCTTTAATAAATATATAATGCTTTAGTACGAAAGGACCAAGTATTAGAATAATAATATTTTAAAATTGGAATAGCATTAATTTTAACTATTTTGGCAGATTAGTGCAATAAATTTAGAATTTATTTATGTAATTTATATTACAAATAGTACTTGTTTTTAATAGAATTTATTTTGTCAATTATTGGAAGTTTAATTTTAGTAATTTGTGTTTTAGTTAGAGTGGCTTTTTTAACTCTTTTGGAACGTAAGGTTTTAGGATATATTCAGATTCGTAGGGGTCCGAATAAGGTTGGATTAATAGGTATTCCTCAACCTTTTTGTGATGCAATTAAGTTATTTACTAGGGAGCAGACTTATCCTCTTTTGTCTAATTATATCTCTTATTATTTTTCTCCTATTTTTTCTTTATTTCTTTCTTTAGTAGTTTGAATGTGTATTCCTTTATTTGTTAGGTTGTATTCTTTTAATTTGGGGTTGTTGTTTTTTTTGTGTTGCACTAGCTTAGGCGTTTATACTGTTATGATTGCTGGTTGGTCTTCTAATTCTAATTATGCGTTATTAGGGGGGTTACGGGCGGTAGCTCAAACTATTTCGTATGAAGTTAGAATAGCTTTAGTTTTATTGTCCTTTGTATTTTTAATTGGGGGGTATAATTTTTTGTATTTTTTTTTATATCAGAAGAGAATTTGATTTTTAGTTATTTTATTTCCTATTAGACTTGTTTGGTTTTGTATTTGTTTAGCTGAAACTAATCGGACTCCATTTGATTTTGCTGAGGGGGAATCGGAATTAGTTTCTGGGTTTAATGTAGAATACAGAAGAGGAGGATTTGCTTTAATTTTTATAGCAGAATATGCTAGTATTTTATTTATGAGAATATTATTTTGTGTGATTTTTTTAGGTTGTGATTTATTTAGATTAATGTTTTATATTAAATTAACTTTTATTTCTTTTTTATTTATTTGAGTTCGTGGGACTTTACCTCGGTTTCGTTATGATAAATTGATGTACTTAGCTTGAAAGGGGTTTTTACCTTTTTCATTGAATTTTTTATTATTTATTATTGGGGTTAAGTTATATTTGTTACCTTATATGTGGTTAATAATAATTAGTAAAGCTAATAGAAATTTTTATTTCTATCTTTTGTTTTCAAAACAAATGCTTATTCAAGCTCATTAACCAATTAATTAGATTATCTCATCATTTGTTGAGTAGTGGGTTAATAATGTAATATAAAAAGTAGATGACGGTTAGAATTTGTCCTACTAGAACATATGGTTCTTCTACAGGGCGTGCACCAATTCAAGTTAGGAGGATTACGGTGACTACTATAATTCAAAATAGAATTTTGTTTATAGGATAAAATTGGATGCCTCGAAATTTACTTAAATTATAAAATGGTAGGGTTGCTAAAATTGCAATTGATAATACTAGGGCAATAACTCCTCCTAATTTGTTGGGAATAGATCGTAGGATGGCGTAAGCAAATAGGAAATATCATTCGGGTTGAATGTGGACAGGTGTTACTAAAGGGTTAGCTGGGATGAAATTATCTGGATCACCTAATAAGTAAGGGTTTATTAGAGTTAGAAGGAGTAGGGCAGTAATTATTACAATAAATCCTACAATGTCCCTGAAGGAAAAGTATGGGTGGAAGGGGATTTTATCAATGTTAGAATTTAATCCGATGGGATTATTGGATCCTGTTTGGTGTAGGAATAATAAGTGAATTAAAGTTATAGCTAGAACGATAAATGGTAAAATGAAGTGGAATGTAAAGAATCGTGTTAGGGTAGCGTTATCTACTGCGAATCCTCCTCATACTCATTGAACTAAATCAATTCCTAAATATGGAATAGCTGATAGTAGATTTGTAATTACTGTAGCTCCTCAGAAAGATATTTGTCCTCAAGGTAAAACATATCCTATGAAAGCAGTTGCTATTACTAGGAATAAGATTAATACTCCTACTAGTCATGTGGGTGTAAATAAATAGGAGCCGTAGTAAATTCCTCGTCCTACATGTAAATAAATGCAAATGAAGAAGAATGATGCACCGTTGGCGTGTAGTGTACGTAGTAATCATCCGTAATTTACGTCTCGGCAAATGTGATTTACTCTATTGAAGGCTAAATTGATGTCAGCTGTGTAGTGTATAGCTAAGAATAATCCTGTTAGGATTTGGATGATTAAACATAAACCTAATAGGGATCCAAAGTTTCATCAAGCTGAGATATTTACAGGGGCAGGTAAGTCAACTAAGGCGTTATTTGCAATTTTAAATAATGGGTGTTGGGTTCGTAAAGGTTTATTCATTAGTTTATTGGTCGAAGGGGACCATAAAATAGGTTAGTAATTTTTACTACTGCAATTAGTGTAATTAATAGATAATTTATTAATATAATTGTAATTATATTTGTTGGGAAATTATATAATTTATGTAATTGTAAAGTGTTTTCGGGCAATATATTCCAGGTGTGATGAGGTTGTATTTCTATATTTATTAAAAATGAGCTAGTGAATAATTTGTCTATAAAAATAAATAATAATCTTAATCCAATTATTAATGTAATTCTTATGATGGTTAATTTTATTGAAAGGGAGAATATTTCATTTGAGGCTAGGGATGTTACGTAAATAAATAAAACTAATATTCCTCCCAGGAAAATTAGGAAGAGAACATAAGAATATCAGAAGGTTTTTGCCATTAATCCTGTTAATAAACAGATGTGTAGAGTTTGAATTAAAAGTATTAGTCCTATAGCTAGAGGGTGATTTATTTGAATAAATACAATTCTAGAGATTAGAGTTGAAGCATATAGTATGAGTTGTATGATTTCAGGAGGTAGTTTAATTAAAATATTAATTTTGGGGATTAATGATGAAGTAATTTCTTTTCTCTTGAAGTTTTAAAAGAATTATTCTTATTTTTGATTTACAAGACCAATGTTTTTATTAAACTATTAAAACTAATGTTAATGAGATTATATTGAGGTTTACCTTGTTTTTTGGTTTTCATAGGCTGTTTTGTTTTTGTTTCCAATCGTAAACATTTGTTGTCTATATTGTTGAGATTGGAATATATTGTTTTGAGTTTATTTTTTTTATTATTTATTTTTTTAAATTATATGGACTATAGAAGATTTTTTAGTATAATATTTTTGACTTTTAGAGTGTGTGAAGGTGCTTTAGGGTTATCTATTTTAGTTTCTATGATTCGTACTCACGGGAATGATTATTTTCAATCATTTAATGTGTTACAATGTTAAAATTAATTTTTATAATAATTTTTATTAGTCCTATCTGTTTTATGAATGGTAGATTTTGAATGGTTCAGCATTTATTGTTTCTTGTAACATTTATTTTTATTATGTTTAATTATTGTGTTAATTATTTTGTTAATATTTCTTATTTTTTGGGATTTGATGTTGTTTCTTATGGTTTAATTTTATTGAGTTTTTGAATTTGTACTTTAATATTAACTGCTAGTGAATCTATTAATAAATATAATAATTATAAGAGATTGTTTTTATTTAATGTGTTAATTTTATTGATTTTTTTAATTTTAACATTTAGAAGAATAAATTTATTTATGTTTTATTTGTTTTTTGAGAGAAGATTAATTCCCACTCTTTTTTTAATTTTAGGGTGGGGTTATCAACCTGAGCGGTTGCAGGCGGGTGTTTATTTATTATTTTATACTTTGCTGGTTTCTTTACCAATGTTGGTAGGGATTTTTTATTTATATAATAATTTAAATAGTATAAATTTTTATATTTTGGGAAATTATTTGTTTAATTATGACTTATTATATTTGTGTTTGATTTTTGCTTTTTTAGTTAAGATACCAATATTTTTGGTTCATCTTTGGTTACCTAAAGCTCATGTTGAGGCTCCTGTTTCTGGATCGATGATTTTAGCTGGCATTATGTTGAAATTAGGGGGTTACGGATTATTGCGGGTGTTTTCTTTTTTGCAGTTTAGTGGTATTAAATATAATTATATTTGAATTAGTATTAGATTAGTTGGTGGGGTGTTAATTAGATTGGTTTGTTTACGTCAAACTGATCTGAAGGCTTTGATTGCTTACTCTTCTGTTGCTCATATAGGGATTGTATTAGGAGGGTTAATAACTTTAACTTATTGAGGTCTTTGTGGTTCTTATACATTAATAATTGCTCATGGTTTATGTTCTTCAGGGTTATTTTGTTTAGCGAATATTACATATGAGCGGTTAGGAAGTCGAAGTTTATTAATTAATAAGGGGTTATTGAATTTTATGCCTTCAATGTCTTTATGGTGATTTTTGTTAAGAGCTTGTAATATATCTGCTCCTCCTTCTTTAAATTTGTTGGGTGAAATTTCTTTATTAAATAGAATTGTTAGATGGTCTTGGTTAACTATATTAGCTTTATCTTTATTATCTTTTTTTAGAGCTGGTTATACATTATATTTATATGCTTATAGACAACATGGTAAGGTATTTTCTGGTGTTTATTCATTTAGAGGTGGAAGGGTTCGTGAGTATTTATTATTATTTCTTCATTGATTTCCTCTAAATCTATTAATTTTAAAAAGAGATATTTGTTTATTTTGATTATAGATCTAAATAGTTTATTTAAAATATTGATTTGTGGTGTCAATGATATGATTGATCATTTTAGATCGTGAAATATTTATCAATTTGTAGAATTAGATTTTTAATTTTAATTTTTATTAGCATGAATTTATTTTTTTTTAGTTTGTGATTTTTATTGAGTGATTATAGAATATTTTTAGAGTGGGAGGTGGTGAGAATTAATTCAACGAGAATTGTTATAACTTTTTTATTTGATTGAATAAGCTTACTATTTATGTCTTTTGTTTTATTTATTGCTTCTTTGGTTATTTATTATAGAAAGGAGTATATATTTGGTGATTTAAATATTAATCGTTTTATTATATTAGTACTTATATTTGTGTTATCGATAATATTATTAATTATTAGTCCTAATTTAATTAGAATTTTACTGGGTTGGGATGGGTTAGGTTTGGTCTCTTATTGTTTAGTTATTTATTTTCAGAATGTGAAGTCCTATAATGCTGGTATGTTGACTGCTCTTTCTAACCGAATTGGGGATGTTGCATTTTTATTAGCAATTGCGTGAATGTTGAATTATGGTAGTTGAAACTATATTTTTTATTTAGAAGTTATGAGGGGGAGACTTGAGATAGAAATTATTGGAGGTCTTATTTTATTGGCGGCTATGACTAAAAGAGCTCAAATTCCTTTTTCGTCTTGATTGCCTGCGGCTATAGCTGCTCCTACGCCGGTCTCTGCTTTGGTCCATTCTTCGACTTTAGTAACAGCGGGGGTATATTTATTAATTCGGTTTAATATTTTGTTATTAAATAGTTGGTTAGGTAATTTATTATTGTTGTTATCTGGTTTAACTATATTTATAGCAGGATTGGGTGCAAATTTTGAATTTGATTTAAAGAAGATTATTGCACTATCTACTTTAAGTCAATTAGGTTTGATGATGAGAATTTTAGCAATAGGGTTTTATAAACTAGCTTTTTTTCATTTATTAACTCATGCTTTATTTAAAGCTTTATTATTTATATGTGCGGGAGCTATTATTCATAATATGGACAATTCTCAAGATATTCGGCTAATAGGGGGGTTGGGGATTTATATGCCTTTTACTTCTAGTTGTTTTAATGTAGCTAATTTAGCGTTGTGTGGTATGCCTTTTTTAGCTGGATTTTATTCTAAGGATATGATCCTTGAAAGTGTTTCTTTAAGTTATGTAAATTGTTTTTCTTTTTTCTTGTATTTTTTTTCTACTGGTTTAACTGTTTGTTATTCTTTTCGGTTGGTTTATTATTCAATAAGTGGTGAATTAAATTGTGGTTCTTTAAATATATTAAATGATGAGGGGTGGATTATGCTTCGAGGAATGAGAGGTTTATTATTTATGAGAATTATTGGTGGGAGAATATTAAGATGATTAATTTTTTCAACTCCCTATATGATTTGTTTGCCTTATTATTTAAAATTATTAACACTATTAGTTTGTGTAGTGGGCGGTTTAACGGGTTATGTAATTTCAAATGTATCTTTATTTTATTTTAATAAATCTTTATATAATTATTTAATTAGATATTTTTTTGGATTTATATGGTTTATGCCGTATATTTCTACTTATGGAATTGTAAACTATCCTTTAATTTTAGGAATAAATGTTTTTAAATCTTTTGATCAGGGCTGGTCAGAATTTTTAGGGGGGCAGAATTTATACGATGGGTTGATTAAACGTTCTCAGTATATGTACATTATGCATAATAATAATTTGAGGGTTTATTTATTATTATTTGTTTTATGAATAATTTTATTATTTTCTTTTTTTTTGAACTTTTATCTAAGTAGCTTAAATTAGAGCATGACATTGAAGATGTTAGGGTAATTGAATAATTCTTGGATGTAGTGTATTAAATATAGTAATTTATAAAAATATTAAAATTTTGTTTTTAGTCTTTTTTTGAACTTTTATCTAAGTAGCTTAAATTAGAGCATGACATTGAAGATGTTAGGGTAATTGAATAATTCTTGGATGTAGTGTATTAAATATAGTAATTTATAAAAATATTAAAATTTTGTTTTTACAATGAAAATGTAATGTTTTTGTTAAACTATATAAATAGAAGTACAAATGGAGTTTAACCATTAAAAGATAAAAGTTAGCGGCTTTTTCTTGATCGTCATACTTCTTTAATTGGAAATTAATTTCAGTTCTACCATTAACAGTGGTAAGCCTCTTTTTGGCTTCAATTAAATGATATTTAATAAATATATAACCTTAATCTAATTTTTGTTTATACAGCAGAATAAGGGTATTTTGTTACCTAAAATTAGGTCGAAACTAATTGCAATAAATCGCTTCATATTCTGATTTAACTTTTAAGGCAGATTGGGAAACCAATACTTTTTGAATGCAAATCAACTGTTATATTTAACTACAGCCCTAGTTTATTCAATTTAATATTCCTTGATTTCATTCGTGATATAAGCCGATAATTAAAATTATAATGAAGATGATAGATGTGGATGTTCAAATGAAAATATTAGAAATATTTATAATTAGAATTATAGGTAAGATTAGAGCAATTTCTACGTCGAAAATTAAGAAAATAATAGTGATTAGGAAGAATCGGAGAGAGAAAGGTAGGCGTGATGAAGATTTAGGATCAAATCCGCATTCGAATGGGGAACATTTTTCTCGGTCTGTGTAAGTTTTTTTTGATAGAATAGAGGCGAGTATTATTACAATACTTGTGATTGTGATTAAAATTATTCTAATTATGAAAAGTGAAAATATTATCTATACTACTAAGTTAGTAGTCTTTATGATTGGAAGTCAAATATACTTTATATATTATGTAGATAGTTAGTTAGCCCCCTCATCAGTAGATTGATACATAGAGGAATAGTCATACAATGTCAACGAAGTGTCAATATCAAGCAGCTGCTTCAAATCCGAAGTGGTGTGTTTTAGAAAAATGGTTGTTTAAATGTCGGATTAAGCAGATTAAAAGGAAAGTTGTTCCGATTAATACATGAATTCCGTGGAATCCTGTGGCTATAAAAAATGTAGACCCGTAAACTGAGTCTGCAATAGTGAATGGGGCTTCAATATATTCATATGCTTGAAGAATGGTGAAATAAATTCCTAATAAAACAGTAAAAAATAGACCCTGAGTTGCTTGAGAATGATTACTTTCTATTAATCTGTGGTGGGCTCATGTAACTGTTACTCCTGACGATAGCAAAATAGCTGTATTTAATAAAGGAATTTGAAATGGGTTGAATGGTTGGATTCCAGCGGGCGGTCATATAGCGCCCAGTTCAATAGCTGGCGATAATCTTCTATGGAAGAATGCTCAAAAAAATGAAATAAAAAATAATACTTCTGATAAAATAAATAAAATTATTCCTCACCGAAGACCTAGAGTTACCGGGAGGGTATGTAATCCTTGGAAGGTTCCTTCTCGGGAAATATCTCGTCATCATTGATAAACTGTTAAAATAGTAATTAAGTTACCTAATAAAAATAATGAAATATCGTATTGGTGGAATCATTTAACTAATCCTGAGGCAGAAGTTATAGCGCCAATTGCTCCCGTTAAAGGTCATGGGCTATAATCTACTAAGTGGAATGGGTGGTTTGCATGTGTTGACATTAATTGACTTCACTAGAGTAGAGTGTTCTTAAAACTGCAAATACATATGATTGGATAATTGCAACTGCTGATTCAAGAACTAATAGAGCGATTTGACCAAGCAATAGGATTGATACTATTATATATGAAAGAGAGGATCCGGTGTTTCCTAGAAGAGTTAAAAGTAGGTGTCCTGCGATTATATTTGCTGCTAATCGTACGGCTAATGTTCCTGGGCGGATAATGTTTCTAATAGTTTCAATGCAAACTATGAATGGTATTAATACCGCAGGAGTTCCTTGAGGCACTAGGTGGGCGAACATGTGTTGAGTGTGATTAATTCATCCGTATACTATGAAACATAATCAGAGAGGTATGGCTAGTGTGAGAGTTAGAGTTAAGTGACTTGTTCTTGTAAAAATATAGGGGAATAACCCTATGAAATTGTTGAATAAGATTAGTGAAAATAGGGAGACGAAAATAAATGTGGAACCTGAGTGTCCTGAGGGTCCTAATAGTGTTTTGAATTCCTTATGAAGTGTAAGTAAGATAGAATTTCATATAATATGTCATCGTGATGGTATTAATCAGTAGGCTGATGGAATTAATAGTAGTCCTAGAAATGTTCTTATTCAGTTTAGGGATAAATTAAAGATGCTTGAAGATGGGTCAAAGACTGAGAATAAATTTGTTATCATTTTCAATTGAAGGGTGATGTTGAGTATTTTTGTAATACTAGAGATTTAGGTGTTTGTGGGGTTGTTGAATAGTAATTTATTGTATTAAATAAAATAAAAATTGTTGAAAAGATAATGAATAAGCTTAATCAGGCAATTGGCGCTATTTGTGGGATTAAAAAATATTGAATATATTCAATTATTTTAGTTTGACATACTAATGTTATATGTTTAACTAATTTTTTCCATTAGAAGTAAGTGCTAATTTACTATAATATGGTTTAAGAGACCAGTACTTGCTTTCAGTCATCTAATGAAAGTTTATGTATTTACGTTGTTAATAATTCATTTAATAAAATTTGCTACAGGGATTCTTTCAATAACAATAGGTATAAATCTATGGTTGGCCCCACAAATTTCTGAGCACTGTCCGTAAAATAAGCCGGGTCGATTAATTAAGAAATTTGTTTGATTTAATCGACCTGGGGTTCCATCTACTTTTACTCCTAACGATGGAATTGTTCATGAATGAATTACATCAGCAGCTGTTACAAGGATTCGGATTTGTGAATTTATAGGTAAAATTACTCGATTATCTACATCTAATAGGCGGAATCCGTCTGCGGGTAGTTCATTGGTTGGGATTATATATGAGTCAAATTCTACATTTTTGAAATCTGAATATTCATAACTTCAGTATCATTGATGACCAATAGTTTTTAGGGTTATTGAGGGTTCATTGATTTCATCAAGAAGATATAAAAGACGTAGGGAGGGAAATGCAATAAATAATAGAATAATAGCTGGTAGAATTGTTCAGATTATTTCAATAGTTTGTCCATGTAGGAGGTTACGGTTTGTGTATGAATTGAAAAATAATATAAATATTAAATATCCCACTAATGTTGTAATTATTACTAGGATTATTAGAGCATGATCGTGAAAGAAGGTTAATTGTTCTATAAGAGGAGAGGCTCTATCTTGAAGACCTAGGGCAGCTCATGTTGTCATTAGTTTCTAATAAAAGTAAAATACTTTATATATGGAGCTTAAATCCATTGCACTAATCTGCCATATTAGAAATTAGTTAGAAGAGGAAGTTCTGAATAACTATGTTCTGCTGGAGGTGTATTTTGTAATCATTCAATTGAGGAGTTAAGTTGTATAGGATAGATGACTTGGCGTTGTGTAATTATGCTTTCTCAAATAATAAATAAAAAAAAGATAATACCTAATAATGAAATAGATGAGCCAATTGTGGATATAATATTTCATGTAGTGTAGGCGTCAGGGTAATCTGAGTATCGTCGTGGTATACCAGCTAATCCTAGGAAGTGTTGAGGGAAAAATGTTAAATTCACTCCAATAAATATGATTATAAATTGGCTTTTTAGTCAAGATGGGTTTAAAACTAATCCGGTAAATAAAGGGTATCAGTGGACAAATCCAGCTATAATAGCAAACACAGCTCCCATAGATAAAACATAGTGGAAATGTGCTACCACATAGTAAGTATCATGTAAGATAATATCTACTGAAGAATTGGCGAGAACAACTCCAGTTAATCCACCGACTGTGAATAAGAAGACGAATCCTAGCGCCCATAAGATGGCGGGTGAGTAGTTTAGTTGTGTACCATGAAGGGTAGCTAGTCAACTGAAAATTTTAATACCAGTGGGTACAGCAATAATTATAGTAGCTGAGGTGAAATAGGCTCGTGTATCCACATCTATTCCTACTGTAAATATGTGATGAGCTCATACGATAAAGCCTAGTAAGCCAATTGCTATTATTGCATAAATTATTCCTAAAGATCCAAATGTTTCCTTTTTACCAGATTCTTGACTAATAATATGTGAAATTATACCAAATCCGGGTAAAATTAAAATGTAAACTTCGGGGTGTCCGAAAAATCAAAATAGATGTTGATATAGGATAGGGTCTCCTCCACCTGCTGGGTCGAAGAATGAAGTATTTAAATTTCGGTCAGTTAATAATATTGTAATAGCTCCAGCTAATACTGGTAAGGAAAGTAGAAGAAGAAGGGCTGTTAATACAACTGCTCAGACAAATAAAGGTATACGGTCGAATGTAATTCCGGTTGATCGTATATTAATAACTGTGGTAATGAAATTTACAGCTCCTAAAATGGATGAGATTCCGGCTAAATGTAATGAGAAGATAGCTAAGTCTACAGAAGCTCCTCCGTGGGCGATAGCAGAAGAAAGGGGGGGGTAAACGGTTCAGCCTGTTCCAGCTCCATTTTCTACTATACTGCTTGTTAAAAGTAATGTGAGAGAGGGTGGTAGTAATCAAAAGCTTATATTATTTATTCGGGGGAATGCTATATCTGGGGCCCCTAGCATTAAAGGCACTAATCAATTACCGAATCCTCCAATTATAATAGGTATAACTATGAAAAAAATTATTACAAATGCATGGGCTGTTACAATTACGTTATAGATTTGATCATCGCCAATTAGGGCTCCCGGGTGTCCTAGTTCTGCTCGCACTAAAATTCTAAGAGATGTTCCTACTATACCAGCTCAGGCACCGAAAATGAAGTATAAGGTTCCAATATCTTTATGATTTGTTGAAAATAGCCATTGTTGCGATTAAATGGCTGAAGTTTAGGCGATAGACTGTAAATCTACTTATAAGAATTTATTCTTTTTAATCAAAGCTTTATAGTCAATGATGATATTAGACTGCAATTCTGAAGGAGTAATATATGTATTACTAAGGCTTAAAAGATTATTCTTGTATTTATAGCTTTGAAGGCTATTAGTTTATTTAACTTAAAGCCTTGTAAAGTTATATAAATAGGTAGATTGTAGATACTAATACTAATCTAAACGTTGAAATGAATGATAGGGTTAGTATAATTTTAAAAGAAGTGTTGTTAATAAAAGTATCTGTGCTTCAGCTATTTTCGGAGTAATTTAGTATGAAGGCGGCGAAACATAAACGTAGGTAGAAAAACAGGGTAATTAGAGTTATAACTGTTATAATTGTTATTAGAATATATTGATTTTTTAGTACTAATAACTGGATTACTATTCATTTTGGTAAGAATCCAATAAATGGGGGTAATCCTCCTAAAGATAAGAGATTAAGGAATAATACATATTTTAGTGTTTTATCCTTGAAGAATGCATTAAATAGTTGGTTGATATGGTATATTTTAAAATTGTTGAATATGAAAGTTAAGCTGAATGATAAGAATGAATAAAATGCGAAGTATAAAAATCATATTGATTCACTGGCTTGTATTGCAGCTAATATTCAACCTAAATGGTTAATGGAGGAAAAAGCTATTAGTTTACGTAGGGATGTTTGATTTAGACCCCCTAAAGATCCGGTAATTGTAGATGTAATAATAATTAAAATTATAAAATTATTATGATTAACATAGGAAATTAGTATCAGGGGGGCAATTTTTTGTCAGGTTATTAAAGTGAGTGCGTTTATTCATGATAAACCTTCTATTACATTTGGGAATCAGAAGTGGAATGGAGCAGCCCCTATTTTTAATAAAAGAGGTGTCGTAATAATAAGGTCATTATATAAAGAGTTTTCTTGAATAATTGGAAAGTTGTTTAAGTATCTCATTATAATAGCAAGCAGTAATATAGCTGAAGCTATGGCTTGGGTTAGAAAATACTTTAAAGAGGCTTCTGTAGATATTAAATTATTATTATTTATTAGGGGGATAAATGCTAATAAATTAATTTCTAAACCTATTCAAGCTCCTAACCAAGAATTGGAAGATACAGTAATTATTGTTCCTATTATTAAGATAAAAAAGAATATAATTTTAGCTGAATTATTTAAAATTAAAAAGAAAAGGATTGGAACCTTTATAAATGGGGTATGAACCCAGTAGCTTAGTTAGCTTATCTTTTTAAATAATTAATATATTTTGGTGTATGATGCACATAAGTTTTTGATACTTTTAGAAATAGTTTAATTCTATTAAATATAATGAATGTAATAATTATTACATAATTTACCCTATCAAGGTAACCCTTTTCGTCAGGCAATTCATT